AATAGTAAGCGGAAGTCACATATTTTTTTTAATTTATCTTACTTGTCACAAAAATATGTATTTTTTAAATTATCACAAACCCAAGTTATTAACTTCAATAAGTTAAGATCTCTTCTTCAATATAATGGACCTTCTTTTTTTCTTAAGAATGAAATAAAAGATCTTTTTGGAAGACAAGGAATATTTGATTCCGAAGTAAGACATAAGAAACTTCCAAATAATGCAATGAATCCATGGAAAAACTGGTTAAGAGGTCATTATCAATACGATTTATCGCAGATTACATGGTCTAGATTAGTCCCACAAAAATGGAGAAATGGACTAAATCAATGCCATATGTCTCAAAATAAGGATTTAAATAAACGGTATTCCTATGAAAAAGACCAATTATTTGATTCAAAAAAAAAACAAAATTTGAAAGTATATTTATTACCAAATAAAGAGGAGAATTTTCAAAAAAACTATAGATATGATCTTTTATCATATAAATATATTCATTCTGAAACTAAGAAGAAGGCCTCTATTTATAGATCATCATTAGAAACAAATAAGAATCAAGAAAATTCCAACATAAATAACGAAAAAATTTTTAGCATACTCAAGAATATTCCTATCAAGAATTATCTAGGAAAAAGTGATATTATAGATAGGGAAAAAAATACAGATAGAAAATATTTGGGTTGGAAATTTAGTACAAATATTGAGGTTGAACCTAAAAAAGACCAAATCAGGGATAAACTTAATAATAAAGGTAATGGTCTTTTTTATCTTCCAATTGATTCAAATTCTGAAATCAATTACAAAAAGGTCTTTTTTGATTGGATGGGAATGTCTTTTGATTGGATGGGAATGAATGAAAAATTCTTAATCTTAAATCGCCTCATATCGAATCCGAAAATTTTTTTCTTTCCAGAGTTTGTGATACTTTATCATAAATATAAAGAGAAACCTTGGTTTATCCCAAGCAACTTACTTCTTTTTAATTTGAATATAAATCCAAATTTTATTGAAAATAAAAATATCAAGGGAAAACAAGAGGAGGATGGTTTTTTTTTTAATTTTAGCCCATCAAATTCAAAACAATATTTTGAATTAAAGAATCAAAACAATATTGAAGAATATTTTTTAGAATCCATTGAAAAACTAAAAATATTCCTTAAAGGAGATTTTCCTTTGCAATTAAGATGGACTGGACGTTTGAATCAATTGAATCAAAAAATGCTGAATAATATCCAGATATATGGTCTGCTGGTTAGCCTCATAAATGTAAGAAAAATTACTATATCCTATATTCAAAGGAAAGAAATGAATCTGGATATAATGAGGAGGCGTTTAAATCTTACACAATTAACGAAAAAGGGAATATTAATTATGGAACCTGCCCGTCTATCTGTAAAAAATGACGGACAGTTTTTTATGTATCAAATCATAGGTATTTCCTTGGTTCATAAAAGTAAGCACAAAAGTAATCAAAGATACCGAAACCCCAAAAATGTTGCTAAGAATACTTTTGATGAATCCATTTCAAGACATAAAATAAAAACTCTAAATGGAGACAAAAATAATTTAGATTTGCTTGTTCCTGAAAAAATTTTATCGTCTAGACGTCGTAGAGAATTGAGAATTCTAATTTCTTTCAATTTGAATTTAAAGAATCAGAATGGTGTGCATAGAAATAATTTATTTTGCAAGGAAAACAAGATAAAAAACTGGAGTCAATTTTTGGAGAAAAGTAAAAATTTTGACAGAAAAAAAAATGAATTAAATAAATTAAAGTTCTTTTTTTGGCCTAATTGTCGATTAGAAGATTTAGCTTGTATGAATCGCTATTGGTTTGATACCAATAATGGGAGCCGCTTGAGTATGTTAAGGATATATATGTATCCCTGATTAAAAATTTTGAGTTTCCTATATATTCTATTGTTCTATCAATTTTTCATTTTTTCTTCTGTCCGCGACCATGTTATATGCAAGCAACCCGATGCGCATATGCGCTGTCTTACATCCCAGTCTAGGATACGTGAATATTAAGGAAAATGGGGTATCAATTAAATTAAAGCTATAAATTAATCAACAGAATAAATTTATCAATCGAATCTTCGGACTAAACTATTTGGTATCGTCTTTTTGTATCACTATACAAATGAACTCAAAAATCGGATTGATTAATAATTGATAAAACTAGGAATGTATAAAGAAATTATGATTATTGTATATACTACATTAAAATTAAAATTTGTGACATTATTATTACTGATCAATAAAATAAATATCTGTAAAAAGGGGAGTGTGAAATTCTTTTATGGTAAAAAATTCATTTATTTCAATTATTTTGCAAGAACAAGAAGAAAACAAAGAAAACAGAGGATCTGTTGAATTTCAAGTAGTAAGTTTCACCAACAAGATACGGAGGCTTACTTCACATTTGAAATTGCACAAAAAAGACTATTTATCTCAAAGAGGTCTGCGGAAAATTCTCGGAAAACGTCAACGGCTGCTGGCTTATTTGTCAAAAAAAAATAGAGCACGTTATAAAGAATTAATAGGGCAGTTGGATATTCGAGAGAGAAAAACTCGTTAATTTGAAGAGTTAGTTTGAATTATTGGCTTAAAGTTTGGTGAACTTCTTTTCGCTTTCAGCAATTCATGGAAGAATGAATCAGGAAAAACCTATGACTGTACCAGCTACAAGAAAAGACCTCATGATAGTCAATATGGGACCTCACCACCCATCAATGCATGGTGTTCTTCGACTCATTGTTACTTTAGATGGTGAAGATGTTATTGACTGTGAACCAATATTGGGTTATTTACACAGAGGTATGGAAAAAATTGCGGAAAATCGAACAATTATACAATATTTGCCTTATGTAACACGTTGGGATTATTTAGCTACTATGTTCACAGAAGCAATAACTGTAAATGCGCCAGAGCAATTAGGCAATATTCAAGTCCCTAAAAGGGCCAGTTATATCAGAGTCATTATGTTGGAGTTAAGTCGTATAGCTTCGCATTTGTTATGGCTTGGCCCTTTTATGGCAGATATTGGGGCACAGACTCCTTTCTTCTATATTTTTCGAGAAAGAGAATTGATATATGACCTATTCGAAGCTGCCACCGGTATGCGAATGATGCACAATTTTTTTCGTATTGGCGGAGTCGCTGCTGATTTACCTCATGGCTGGATAGATAAATGTTTGGATTTTTGCGATTATTTTTTAACAGGAATTGCTGAATATCAAAAGCTTATTACAAGGAATCCCATTTTTTTAGAACGAGTTGAAGGAGTAGGCATTATTGGTGGAGAGGAAGCAATAAATTGGGGTTTGTCGGGACCAATGCTACGAGCTTCCGGAATACAATGGGATCTTCGTAAAGTTGATCATTATGAGTGTTACGACGAATTTGATTGGGAAGTCCAATGGCAAAAAGAGGGGGATTCTTTAGCTCGTTATTTAGTACGAATCAGTGAAATGACAGAATCCATAAAAATAATTCAACAGGCCCTAGAAGGAATTCCTGGAGGGCCCTATGAAAATTTAGAAATCCGCCGCTTTGATAGAGTAAAAGATACTGTATGGAATGAGTTTGATTATCGATTCATTAGTAAAAAACCTTCTCCGACTTTTGAATTGTCGAAGCAAGAACTTTATGCAAGAGTGGAAGCACCAAAGGGAGAATTGGGAATTTTTCTGATAGGAGATAAGGGTGTTTTTCCTTGGCGATATAAAATTCGCCCGCCGGGGTTTATTAATTTGCAAATTCTTCCTCAGTTAGTTAAAAGAATGAAATTGGCTGATATTATGACGATACTAGGTAGTATAGATATCATTATGGGAGAAGTTGATCGTTAAAATGGTAATTGATACAACAGAAGTACAAGCTATCAATTCTTTTTCTAGATTGGAATCCTTAAAAGAGGTCTATGGAATCATATGGATGCTTATCCCTATTTTTACTCCTGTATTAGGAATCACAATAGGTGTATTAGTAATTGTTTGGTTAGAAAGAGAAATATCTGCAGGTATACAACAACGTATTGGTCCTGAATACGCAGGACCTTTGGGAATTCTTCAAGCTCTAGCAGATGGTACCAAATTACTTTTAAAAGAGAATCTTCTTCCATCTAGAGGAGATACTCGTTTATTCAGTATTGGACCATCTATAGCAGTCATATCAATTTTATTAAGTTATTTAGTAATTCCTTTTGGGTATCACCTTGTTCTAGCCGATCTCAGTATCGGTGTTTTTTTATGGATTGCTATTTCAAGTATTGCTCCTGTCGGCCTTCTTATGTCAGGATATGGCTCAAATAATAAATATTCTTTTTTAGGTGGTCTACGAGCTGCTGCTCAATCAATTAGTTATGAAATACCATTAACTCTATGTGTGTTATCAATATCTCTACGTGTGATTCGTTAAGACATAAAATTCCCCCGACTGCTTCTCTTTCTAGGAAGGAAGTGCCATGAGTTGAATATCTATTTTTTTTTTATTCATTATTCGGGGGTTGATGAAAGAAACTAGATAGTTATATGAGTGAAAGAAACGGCTTCTAAATTTGCAGTAAAAGATTGAATCTCATTTTCTATGTACAAGAGTTAAGAAAAGTAAACATAAGTATTAGAGACTCTTTACCCCAAGATTGATTGACTAGTCATCATGACTTGAAGCGGGTTCAAAGGATCAACTTTATGGGGTTTTTACTACGTATGTATTACCAAAAGTAGATTCATAAAAATGAGTGGATAGCTAGGAACACTAATGTACACTAAGGATTCGTAATAGAGATTTTGTAAGTGTATTTTTCTGTGTATAAAAAGAATTAAAATTGGGGCTTTAAATTTGTAGAAATGATAAAGGAGTACTTCCCACGATTCCGATCCAGAGTATACTTCTATTCACCGATTAAGTAAATAACTATCAAGAACGAAGTAATCCTTTAACTTTGTTTAAAGTCCCCTTTTTTTGAGAAAGGAGAATAGGAACGAAAAAAAATC